TTTTCGCAAAGCAATGAAAAAAGCTATAGAATTAACTGAACAAGCAGATACAAAAGGAATTCAAGTGCAAATTGCAGGACGTATCGACGGAAAAGAAATTGCACGTGTTGAATGGATCAGAGAGGGTAGGGTTCCACTACAAACCATTCGAGCCAAAATTGATTATTGTTCCTATACAGTTCGAACGATCTATGGGGTATTAGGCATCAAAATTTGGATATTTGGGGAATAAGAAACCTTTATTTCGCTTTACGTTCTATCCAGGGATGGAACACAAAATGATAAATTCGTTTCTTCTTTTTCTTTTCTGTTCAAAAAAAAAATGAACAATTCTAATTCTCTAATTCTATAGGGTTGAATAAAAATTCAATTAATCTTTTGATCAAATTGCTATGCTTAGTGTGTGACTCGTTGGTTTTTTGAGGGTTAGTATAAAAAAACCAGCCCCATAGTATAAACACATAACTATAGAAGTAATAACCAACTCATCACTTCGGATTATCTGGATCCAAAGAAACAGTCAAGATATGATGGATTGTTCATATTGTTGTAGCAACTGAAATCTTTTTTATTCAAAAAATCTTCTTCTAAGTTGTGAATCGAAATAAAGAATAAAGGGTATGGATAAATGGAAGGATGAGAGAAAGAAAGAAAAAGAATATTGATGATATAGAATTCCAATATGTAAGGTCTATGAGTCATCTCATAAAAACAGCTGTGTAATAAAGCATCAATACGGATTCATCATGAAATGGATCTGCTCATCGAACAAAAAATAAAGAGCTTCGAGCCAATAAAGACTGAGAATATTGACTCAAGAACTAATAGCTCCATTGTAGAATTCAGACCTAACCATTCAGTAAGAAGCGATGGGAACGATGGAACCCGTGAATTCAAAAGATTCTAGTGAAAATGAATTCGAATGATTCATTGATCGGGATGGCGGAACCGACCAGAGACCAATTCATCTATTCGGAAAACTAATGATAGAACTGAAATAGAAATGGAAAGAGTAAATATTCGCCCGCGAAAGCTTTATTTTCTTGGATTGCTAAATTTGGGTCAATCCAATATGATTATGATAAAGGGTAAAACAAAAGAAAGATTAATTTGAACATTATAAAAACCATATATATAAATTATAAATATAAGACAAAAATAGTTATTTAGTTATCTATACAAACAAGATATACAAATTAGTAATCGATTTTATCTAGATTCAATGAAATCCATGATTCAGTATATTACTTATTAAATACATGTATATCGTAAATTAAATACGTATATAGCTTAATTCAACTTATATCTGAATTGAATTCAAATTAAAGATTTTGAATTCATTTTATTCGCGAGGAGCTGGATGAGAAGAAACTCTCACGTCCGGTTCTGTAGTAGAGATGGAATTCAAAACAAACCATCAACTATAACCCCAAAAGAACCAGATTCCGTAAACAACATAGAGGAAGAATGAAGGGAATATCTTATCGAGGTAATGATATTTGTTTTGGTAAGTACGCTCTTCAGGCACTTGAACCCGCTTGGATCACATCTAGACAAATAGAAGCGGGTCGACGAGCAATGACACGAAATGCACGTCGCGGTGGAAAAATATGGGTCCGTATATTTCCAGATAAACCAGTTACAGTAAGACCCGCAGAAACACGTATGGGTTCGGGTAAAGGCTCTCCCGAATATTGGGTAGCTGTTGTTAAACCAGGTCGAATCCTTTATGAAATGGGTGGAGTAACAGAAAATATAGCCAAAAGGGCTATTTCAATAGCAGCGTCCAAAATGCCTATACGAACTCAATTCATCATTTCGGGATAAAAAAGAAAGAGGCCTTGGGTAAAAAAAAAAAAATGGCGGGTGCAGGTTTCTTTTTTGGACAAACCCTATTTCTTTTTTTCTTCGACCTTTGCTTTGCATTGTAAAAAACAGATAAAAAATAAAAAAATGATATGATTCAACCTCAGACCCATTTGAATGTAGCAGATAACAGCGGGGCTCGAGAATTGATGTGTATTCGAATCATAGGAGCTAGCAATCGTCGATATGCTCATATTGGTGACGTTATTGTTGCTGTGATCAAAGACGCAGTTCCAAACATGCCTCTAGAAAGATCAGAAGTGGTCAGAGCTGTAATTGTCCGTACTTGTAAAGAACTTAAACGTGACAACGGTATGATAATACGATATGATGACAATGCTGCAGTTGTGATTGATCAAGAAGGGAATCCAAAAGGAACGCGAGTTTTTGGTGCGATTGCCCGAGAATTGAGACAGTTAAATTTTACTAAAATAGTTTCATTAGCTCCCGAGGTATTATAAAATGAGACCACGATATGATTATCGTAGGGTATTTAAAAGAAATAGATTAAGATTAATTTAGTAGATTTTGTCTCACGTATATACCTTTCCAAATCCATATTCATAAACAAATACGTAAAAAAAAAAAAAAAAAGAAAACATGTTGATTATATCCAAATTTGGAGGCACCAATA